CTCATTATTAGTTAATAAATAACTCTAATGATTGGATTTCTATGCTTATTCTGAGAGGAAATGCAATATTCAAATGATTTTTCATCGAATGACTATTCATCTATTTATTTTGATGTACATAGTGGTGAGAAAGCTCTATGGAAAAATGGTGGTTCAATTCGATGTTATCCGATGTGGAGTTAAAATACAGGTGTATGCTAAGTAAATCAATCGATAGTTTTGGTCCTATTGAAAATATCAGTGTAAGTGAAGACAAAATTCTAAATGATACAGATAAAAATCCAGACGATTGGGGGAATAGTGAGAGTTCTAGTTACAGCAGTGTTGATCGTTTAGCCGGGGGCAGGGGTATTCGGAATTGCAGTGCTGATGACACTTTGTTAGTTCGGGATAGTAATAGGGGTAGTTATACCATATATTTTGATATGGAAAATCGAATTTTTGAGATTGACAACGATCATTCTTTTATGAGTGAACTAGAAAGTTCTTTTTCTAATTATTGGAAGTCTAGTTATTTGAATACTAGTTATTTGAATAATAGGTCTAGTAGGGACGACTCCCACTATGATTATGATACTAAATATAGGTGGAATAATTACATCACTAGTTGTATTGATAGTCACCTTCATTCTCAAATCTGCATTGATAGTTATATTTTAAGTGGCAGTGACAATTCCAGCGAAGGTTACGTTTATAGTTCCATTTTTGGTGAAAGTGGAAACAATAGTGAAAACGCAAGGTCCAGTCTAAGAACTAGCACGAAGATTAGGGATTTTATTAGAAGGGAAAATTCTCATGATCTTGATGTAACTCAAAAATACAGACATTTGTGGGTTCAATGCGAAATTTGTTATGGATTAAATTATAAGAAAATTTTGAAATCAAGAATGAATATTTGTGAACAATGTGGATATCATTTGAAAATGAGCAGTTCAGATAGAATTGAACTTTTGATTGATCCAGGTACTTGGGATCCTATGGATGAAGACATGGTATCTCGGGATCCCATCGAATTTCATTCGGAGGGCGAACCTTATAAAGGTCGTATTGATTCTTATCAAAGAAAGACAGGATTAACCGAAGCCATTCAAACAGGTATAGGTCAACTAAATGGCATTCCCGTAGCAATTGGGGTTATGGATTTTCAGTTTATGGGGGGTAGTATGGGATCCGTAGTAGGCGAGAAAATCACTCGTTTGATCGAGTATGCTGCCAATAAGTTTTTACCTCTTATTCTAGTGTGCGCTTCCGGGGGAGCGCGTATGCAAGAAGGAAGTTTGAGCTTGATGCAAATGGCTAAAATATCTTCCGCTTTATATGATTATCAATCGAATAAAAAGTTATTTTATATCTCAATCCTTACATCGCCTACGACTGGGGGCGTGACGGCGAGTTTTGGTATGTTAGGGGATATCATTATTGCTGAACCCAACGCACACATTGCATTTGCAGGTAAAAGAGTAATTGAACAAACATTGAATAAGACAGTACCTGAAGGTTCACAAGCAGCTGAATTTTTATTCCATAAGGGTTTATTCGATTCAATCGTACCACGTAATCTTTTAAAGGGCGTTCTGAATGAGTTATTTCAGCTCCACGCTTTCTTTCCTTTGAATCATAAATTGAATCATAAATCAAGTAGATCTTTAACTTAATTAAATTATTTAAATTATTTTCTTTCTTTTTATTTCTTTATTTCGCTTTTTATTTCTTTATTTCGGGCAAACAAGTATTTATTTATTGGAATTCCAGGAAAAATCGGAAGAATGGTTTTTTTGTGACATAACATAAGAGTCAATTTAGAATAGAAGGACATGCAGATGATTTTTTTTTAGCGATATTTATGATTACTCCTAATTTTGATTCTTGATTATTGCTAATCTCTATCAACAAGGTAAAAGAACAAAAATTCTTTCTTACACGAAATTGTTCTTAAATTGGGCAAGGTAAATAAAAAAGAAAACGAATTTCATTTTCTTTTCTTACCTATCCCTATATATAGAAATATGCAAAATATAGAGTCTTGTATATTTCTATATCTCGCATATTTCTATATATAGACTGTCGCGCAAGAATACTCTTTTTTTTATTATTATTATTAAATTGAAATAAAGTTAAATTAGAAAATGAAAATTATTAATTATTTATAATTATAAGACAAGAAAAAGATAAAAGAATAACAAAGCTTATCCCACAAATATTTTATGTAGAAACACATATATTTCATGTAGAAAAATAAATAAGTCTATTTAGTTAGTTTTACACTACTTACACTTTATTATATATAGTTATTTCCATATACTTAGTATAATTATAATGATTATAAGATATCTTTCTAACATAACAAAACAATATTATATATGAATAGGTAAAAATATTAATATAACAATTTAATAATTTAATAACAGTTAATTTAATAACAATTAAAAATTCAATATAAGCAATATAAGAATAAAAAATAGGTACAAATATTAAATCGAGGTGCCCATTTCTATGACAATTCTCAACAATTTCCCCTCTATTTTTGTGCCTTTAGTGGGGTTAGTATTTCCGGCAATTGCAATGGCTTCTCTATTTCTTTATGTTCAAAAAAACAAGATTTTTTAGATCCGATGGGGGGAAATTTCATCTATTTTTTTTTCAAGACTTAGACTTGGATCATAACACAGATATCTATTTAGTATAATAGGGTATACCATACAGCTTCCTTCAAACAGAAAGGAAAGGATTCTTAATTTCTATAGGCATAAAGATGATATATGAGTAAATGGTCGATTTGACAATAAATTACGATCGGATACTTAAACTAACTGTAAAGCCAATATATCCATATGTGTGGAGATAGGGAATCATCTGAGGGGTTTTCTAGTTTTTTAGATTTACGGAATTGGATGAATTTTTCCTAACTATTCACATCAGAATAGCGCGAGTTGATGAAAATGACTTCGGAAACAAAAAAAAGTACAGTCAAATTCGTTTTTGCTAGTCTCCCACTTCCAATAAAATGCAACTGGATCTAGTATGAATTGGCGATCAGAATGTATATGGATAGAACTTATAGCGGGGTCTCGAAAAACAAGTAATTTCTGCTGGGCCTTTATACTTTTTTTAGGTTCATTGGGATTTTTATTGGTTGGGATTTCCAGTTATCTTGACAGAAATTTGATATCTTTATTTCCGTCTCAGCAAATAATTTTTTTTCCACAAGGAATCGTGATGTCTTTCTATGGGATCGCCGGTTTATTTATTAGTTCTTATTTGTGGTGCACAATTTTGTGGAATGTGGGTAGTGGGTATGATCGATTTGATAGAAACGAGGGAATAGTATGTATTTTTCGTTGGGGCTTTCCCGGAAAAAATCGTCGCATCTTACTCCGATTCCTTATGAAAGATGTTCAGTCTATCCGAATAGAAGTTAAAGAGGGTATTTATACTCGGCATGCCCTTTATCTGGAAATCAAAGGACAGGGGGTCATTCCTTTGACTCGTACTGATGAGAATTTGACTCCACGAGAAATTGAGCAAAAAGCAGCGGAATTGGCCTATTTTTTGCGTGTACCAATTGAAGTATTTTGAAATGAACTAAAGAATGACCATTTTTTTAGCAAGAATGAAAAATCCAAGAGTCTCCCTCTTTTTTTCTTTTTTTCTTTTTTTAGAGTATAAGTTAAAGTTAACGGGTATTTCGTCACAATGCTGATGAACCAAAGAAGATGGATATTAATTATATCTATACAGAACATTTATAAAAAAAAAAGCTTTTTTTGTCCGCAAACCAACCCTTTCTTTTATGCGTATGTAAAGTAATTAAATTCAGTAAAAAAAAAATAACTAACAAATTTAAATACTAGACTGATCTCAGAGATCAAAACAAAACATTTCAGAATAATAGATAGAATAAAGAAATTTTTTTAAATTGATACGTTAGATATGGATCGATCATATCTTGTATATTATCTCTACTTTATTTTTGTCAACCGACTCCTCTTTTTTATCTTTTTTATTGCTTAATAAGCAAAGGATTGGAAGACTTAAAATTATAACCCTTCCATCTTATTTTGCTTTTTCCACTTACTTTTGATTATCACACCATTCTTCATAAATTTCTCTTAATTACTCCTGCGGCTATGGGCAGTTGACCGATTTTTTTTTTCAAAATATTTGCTATTTTTTTTGGTAGAAAGGTATTCTTTTATCTCGAAAGCCTAATTTGATTTGAAGTGACTCTTTTGAGCATTCATCGAAAAAAGAGAATTGCTTTGAATTTTTAAGCAATTGGGATATTTGGAAACAATATTATTTTTCTTCATTCGTGTACTCTTTCTTCTTCTTCGGCTATTTCTGTATTCTTTCTAAATTTAAGGACTAACCAATGACTGACAAATAAAAAACGCGGAATGGGTTCAGAGATTTGAAGCCTTGTAATAGAACTTATAATTGATCGAAATATTAAATCGGATAAAGTCGACGAATGAGATGGGTTCATTAAAAATTCACAGACAAAACAATGAAAAAAAAAAAGCATTCTCTCCGTTTCTATATCTTATATCTATAGTCTTTTTGCCCTGGTTAATCTCTTTTTCATTTAATAAAAGTCTGGAATCTTGGATGATTAATTGGTGGAATACCAGTAAATCCGAAACCTTTTTTAATGATAGGCACGAAAAGTTTATTCTAGAAAGATTCATAGAATTAGAGGAACTCTTCTTTTTTGACGAAATGATAAAGGAATACCCGGAAACACATCTACAAAGGTTTCATAGCATAATCCACAAAGAAACGATACAATTGATCAAGATACACAATGAAGATCGTATCCATACGATTTTTCGCTTCTCGACAAATATAATCTCTTTCCTTATTCTAAGTGGTTATTCTATTCTAGGTAATGAAGAACTTCTTATTCTTAATTCTTGGGTTCAAGAATTCCTATATAATTTAAGTGACACAATAAAAGCTTTTTCTATTCTTTTGGTAACTGATTTATGTATAGGATTCCA